TCTAACTACATTGCATTGCCGGAATCCATGTTGGATATTTGAAAGAGGTTGACCCCCCTTCCTTCTTTCATGGTACAACCCTCTTCCCGCCGAGCCACCTTTCTACTCGGTTCACAGAGAAAAAATGCAAGACTGGCTGTTCAGCACGGAAGAAAGGACTTACTCAGCCGGGATCACTAACTAAGACTAATCTAATATAATATATGCGCGGCTCAAATCAAAATAATCGACTTAGAAAAAAAGATCTACAACTGCCCTATCTACGATTTCGAGAAATAGCCAAAAAGATTAGGCTATTGAAATAGAGAATTGTCAAAAAAGGAAAGCGATCTAAAAGATCTTTTTCCTAAAATTCCCCTTTGGTCCACTTCTATCTATATCTGAAATATGAATAGTCATAATTTGATCACGAATTCTTGTCATATATGTTTACCGCGTAGAATTAAAGCAAAAAGGGAATGCTCTATAGAATGATTTCCTTTTCAGTTGATTTTATTCACTGATTGGCCAAAAAAATGATAATGAATTCTAAATTCAATGAACTTTGATCAAGCACTTTCTATGCAACGATTCTGCCTAATCCATTTATCCTTTTAGATTGTATCCATGTAGGCTAATGATAAAGAAAGGTGAAGGGAAAGAAGAATTTTCAAAAACGGGATTTCTCAAAATGGCTAAAAAATGGGCTGGTTCGGAGAGGGGAGTCTATCTAATTGAATGGCTGTAAGTCAACTCTTGGAACTCTTTCAACGAATGATTATGAAGTCCGATTGACTCTAAGATGGCTGAATCGTTGGTTTACATTAGGAAAGAAATACGTGTATATGCTATATTAGCTAGTTCAATACGAATTCCAGATCTATCTAATTTGACCTACGAATGTGAATTTATGCGGAGATGCCAATAGATCTCATCTGGTACTATGAATTGAATGAATAAACGGATGAAATCAATAAAAAGATGGAAGAATTCAAAGAATGGGTCGGAACAAAGAAAAGTAAGAACGAGAGTTGTATGGATTTAGAACGACTCTCTCGATAGAAAGTCAAAAAGAGACATTTAAGGAGTTTTGATGATTCAATACTATTTTTGTTGAATTCGAAGTTCGTAGTTATTTCAGCTGGATGAATCGTAGCGATGGAAGAATTCAGTTATAATTCATTGGTTAGGTGTATCATTAACTCTTTCTTTTTTTGGTACGAGGAACTTCTCATGAATCCACTGATTTCTGCCGCTTCCGTTATTGCTGCTGGATTGGCTGTAGGGCTTGCTTCTATTGGACCTGGAGTTGGTCAAGGTACTGCTGCGGGCCAGGCTGTCGAAGGTATCGCGAGACAGCCTGAGGCGGAGGGAAAAATACGAGGTACTTTATTGCTGAGTCTAGCTTTTATGGAAGCTTTAACAATTTATGGCTTGGTTGTAGCATTAGCACTTTTATTTGCGAATCCTTTTGTTTAATCTTCGAAATTTGCTATTTTTTTTCATTTTTGATTGCCTTTTCCTTGTGCTTTGCTTTTTCGAATTCTATCAAAATTTCATTCCTACAATTACTTATTCATTCATAAAATAACCCACGCTAAGGGCTGATTTGCAGATGGAATTAGCATACCGCCTCGATTTCAGCCTTTCCTTTCAGGCCCTTTTTCGAAAGGGTTACAACAAAGAGGGTAATGCACAATTTTTTCGAAAATCGATTTGATTTTTGAGTCGATTTAGAAATAGGAATAAATGGGAAAATCAGAATGATTACCCTCTTGATTCTTCGCGTCATAAGACTCATTAATCAACCAAGATCCGACCATATCTATAAAAGAAAAGGGGGCGAAGTGATACAAAAAGAACTCTGTTCGGTTTTTTAGTCTATCTATAAGAGGAGATCATATGACCAATGGAACCGATTCTTTCTTTTCTTTGGGCCGCTGGCCATCCGCCGGGAGTTTCGGGTTGAATACCGATATTTTAGCAACAAATCCAATAAATCTAAGTGTAGTGATTGGGGTATTGATCTTTTTTGGAAAGGGAGTGTGTGCGAGTTGTTTATTTCAAGAATAGGCTGGATCCAACCAGCTGTACTTTTTCCATTATAACTAGGAATGAAAGGTGCATGAGCTTGCGAATTCCTTCTAAATCAATTAAGAAATTATATGTAAGAACCATAGCATTTCGTAATTCATTGGGAAATATACTTTGATTCTCTATTAACCAATAAGGGGGGAACGTTAACATGGTTAAAGCTAAATCGTTTGAAGTCCCGACGCGGCATGGTACTCTTTCTACCCCTCTGTTAATATATATATGGTACTATTAATATAGAGATGGTTTCAAAAAAATTATTTTCTCGATATAGAACACTCGTCTCGAGAAAATAATTTGAACGACTTTTTTGATTTGATTCCTTTTTTAGACAATGCTGAATGGACAACCTATGTATTATTGTGTCTTGCTTAAAGTAAGAAAAACTTTTTGGATGGAAAAAAGAAACTCAAAATAAACAACTTTG